ACGCAAATATTACAATATTGCAATATTACAATATTACAATATTACAATATTGCAAAATATTGCAAAATGTTGCAAAATATTGCAATATTGCAATATTGCAATATTGCAATATTGCAAAATGTTGCAAAATGTTGCAAAATATTGCAATATTGCAAATAAACAAATTTAGAGTAGCACATGAATGGGGCGTACACCTAGGGGTCTTCCTGTTTTCGGAGGGGTTTGCAGGAGTCTTAGAGATCTCGGGGGTGTTGGGGGGTAGGGGGGTTTAACGCGTGAAAACGCGAACGTAAAATAATAGGTGAGTTAGGACGGGGGGGGGAAACAATAGAGGGATGGGGAGAAGTGGACAAACACTTATGCTCGTGAAAGTGATTAATGCAATTCTTCTTTCAATGTTTAATGTCATGCAGTTCTGATACGAGAATGCAAGGAAATATGTGCAACCTTATTTATATTAATTCAGTGTGCACTGTGAAATGCAAAGTGAAAGGAAAGAGAAAAAAGGAACCCCATACCCTCTAGAAAGAACGCCCGGCATGGTGGGTAACGAATATTATGGTTTAAAGCATTAACTTATGCCAGGGCCAATCAATTGGGGGGGGTTTTTGATCATATGGCCCTGAAATAGGAACCAAATGCCAGGAATAGTTCACTAGGTGAAACCCCCACAATTGTTGTCCCTGACCATCAATAAACGTATGCCTTAAGGAATCAACTGATGGTAGGTTCTTACTACATCGTTACTATTATAACCAGGGATGTGGGTTACTTGGTATATATGGGGGTCTAGTGGTGTGTTGAGTCTTAAATCGCTAGCAATCCCCGATATCACTTAAAGTATTAAATATTCTGTTTATGCTTCTTGCCATACTTCCTAGGGAATCTAACCTGTTTTCTAAAGCTTCTCTTGATTGGGGGCCCTGAATGTTTAAGTTCAACCCTAGAATTAGGGTATGGTTATAAAATTAAGTGTGTACTTACTATTATGTACTTGATATAAATTAATGGTGTTAATACATATGTATATATATATATATATATATATTACGTGCATATATGTACTAAATATCATGAATTATTGTAAGTGCATATATGTACTAAATATCATGAATTATTGTAAGTGCATATATGTACTAAATATCATGAATTATTGTAAGTGCATATATGTACTAAATATCATGAATTATTGTAAGTGCATATATGTACTATTCAAAGAATAGTTTAATTTAGAATCCTAGCTTTGGGAGTTAGGGGTAGGAGTTAGAATCTCCTTTCTTTGAGCAAGAGGGAGGATTTTAACCTCCGGCATCCGGGTTACAAGGCCGGCGCTCTGACGCTGAGCTACTATTGCATGTTCATCGAAGGGCTTTGTTTTCAACTCAGCCTGCGAGAGGGACAAGGAATAGGAATAGGAAGAAGTATAGGAATGATGCTACTTGTCCGATGATGATGAAAGGATGTTCAACCGGCATGCCCCCAATTCATGTCAGGATCATCACGTCGGCTACTAGTGTTCAGAAAAGGAATTGGGTGAGAGGGCGGAATGTGAGGCCTCGTTGTTTAGAGGTGTGTAGGATGGGAACTAACATAAGGACCAGGATCGAGAATAGAAGGGCTAGGACTCCTCCTAGTTTGTTAGGGATAGAGCGTAGGATGGCGTAGGCGAACAGGAAGTATCATTCTGGTTTGATATGAGGTGGGGTTACTAGGGGATTTGCAGGTGTGAAGTTGTCGGGGTCTCCTAAGAGGTTAGGCGAGAATAGTGCGAGTGAAATGAGGGCTACGAGAAGGGCTGCAAATCCTAGAAGATCTTTGTAAGAGAAGTAGGGGTGGAACGAGATTTTATCTGCGTCGGAGTTTAGGCCGGTTGGATTATTGGAACCTGTTTCGTGTAGGAAAATAAGGTGAATCACGGTCATAGCGGCAATGATAAAGGGTAACAGGAAGTGGAAGGCGAAGAATCGTGTAAGGGTTGCGTTATCTACTGAGAAGCCGCCTCAAATTCATTGAACGAGTGTGTTGCCTACATAGGGGACGGCGGATAGGAGGTTTGTAATTACAGTGGCCCCTCAGAATGACATTTGTCCTCAAGGCAGAACGTAGCCGACGAAAGCAGTTATCATGACTAAGAGGAGTAGTACAACTCCTACATTTCATGTCTCTTTGTATAGATAAGAGCCGTAGTACAGGCCTCGGCCAATATGAAGGTAAATGCAGATAAAGAAGAAAGAGGCACCATTGGCGTGCATGTTACGGATCAGTCAGCCGTAGTTCACGTCACGGCAAATATGGGCTACGGATGAGAAGGCCGTGGCAATGTCTGAGGTATAATGTATTGCTAGGAATAAACCTGTGACGATTTGGGTGGCTAAGCAGAGGCCGAGTAGGGAGCCAAAGTTTCATCATACTGAAATATTAGAGGGGGCGGGGAGGTCTACTAGAGCATCGTTTGCGATTTTGATTAGCGGGTGTGTTTTACGAAGGCTGGCCATAAGGGTTCTTGTAGTTGAATAACAACGGTGGTTTTTCAAGCCATTAGTCCTGGTTAGAGTCCTGGCAGGAATTATGTCTTATCTTATGATGATACTTTTGATCGGCTTAGTAATTGGGTTGGTGGGGGTTGCCGCTAATCCGTCTCCTTATTTTGGTGCACTGGCTTTGGTAGGGGTATCAGGCCTGGGTTGTGGTATCTTGATTGGCTACGGGGGCGCATTTTTGTCTTTAGTTCTTTTTTTAATCTATCTAGGGGGAATGATGGTCGTATTTGCATATACGGCAGCCTTAGCTGCTGATGATCATCCAGAGACTTTAGGGTCTCGGCCAGTTTTCTCTTACATGGTGTTGTACCTTGTAGGTTTAGCAGTGGCAGGGTTATACTTTTACTACGTGTGATACGGGGGATTTGGTACTTCAGCTGATGAGTCGGAGGAGTATGGTTCGACGCGTCGACATATGGACGGGGTTGGATTAATTTATTCATCAGGGGGTGTATTACTGGTTCTTTGTGGAGTGGCCCTAACGCTTACGCTGGTTGTAGTATTAGAACTAGTGCGGGGCTTAGCTCGAGGGGCTTTGCGGGCTGTTTAGAACATTACGGCTAATGTGGCTAGGGCAAGGGTGAGGAGGAATAATGCTAGGTATGTTTTGACTAGTCCTCGTTGGGCATTGCTTGTTGTGACGATAAGAGGGGTGTTGCAAGTGGCCACTGCTTTTGGTCCTACTTTTTCTAGTCAAGTTTGGTCTACCATTTGGCTGGCAACAGCTTGGCCCAGGAGCAGATTTAGTTTGGGGGCAAGTCGGTGCACGATAGCTGGGAAGAAGCCCAGCATATTTGAGAAGTGGTGAGGTACTAGGGATGGTGTGACTTTAAATTGTTTGTTTGTGAGTGAGGCGAGTTCTAGTGCTGTTAGAAGTCCGAGGATAGTGACGGCGAGTGCCGCTAGTTTGAGTAGGGCTGGCATGGTCATTACAGGCGTTTTTAAGGGGAGAATATTTGATGTGATGAGCAGGCCTGCCAGGATGCTTCCTCAGGCGAGGCGTTTGATGGGGTTAATGACCGTGGGGTTATTTTCGTTAATGGGGGATAGTGAGTTGAAACGGGGGTAGCCCATGGAGACGAAATAGACTACGCGTAGGGAATAAATAGCAGTGAAAGAAGTGGCTAAGATGGTCAGGGTTAGGGCCCAGGCGTTGATGTGTGATGTATTTAGGGCTTCGATAATGGCATCTTTAGAGAAGAAGCCAGCTAGGAAGGGGGTTCCTGTGAGGGCAAGGCTGCCCAGTGTAAGGCAAGAAGAAGTGAATGGAGTTAAGTGGTGCATACCTCCCATTTTTCGGATGTCTTGTTCGTCGTTAAGGCTGTGAATAATTGAGCCAGAGCATAGGAAAAGCATTGCTTTAAAGAAGGCGTGTGTGCAAATGTGGAGGAAGGCAAGTTGTGGTTGGTTTAGGCCAATCGTTACCATTATTAGGCCTAGCTGGCTAGATGTAGAGAAAGCGACGATTTTTTTGATGTCGTTCTGTGTAAGGGCGCAAGTGGCCGTAAATAAGGTTGTAAGGGCTCCGAGGCAGAGGCATAGTGTGAGAGCAAGGGGGTTGTTTTCTATTAAAGGGCTCATGCGGATTAGTAGGAAAATGCCAGCAACAACCATAGTGCTTGAATGGAGTAGGGCAGAGACCGGAGTGGGACCCTCCATGGCGGAGGGCAGTCATGGGTGAAGTCCGAATTGGGCCGATTTGCCGGTAGCGGCTAAAATTAGTCCCAGGAGAGGGAGGGTGAGGTCGTAGTCTTTAGCAGTGGTGAAGATTTGATGCATTTCTCAAGAGTTGAGATTGGTTGCCATTCAAGCTATAGCTAGGATGAGGCCAATGTCTCCGACTCGATTGTAAACAACGGCTTGTAAAGCAGCTGTATTGGCGTCGGCACGGCCATATCATCAGCCGATGAGAAGGAATGATATGATTCCGACCCCTTCTCAGCCAATAAATAGTTGGAACATGTTGTTAGCTGTCACTAGGATAATCATAGCGATCAGGAAGATGAGAAGGTACTTAAAGAATCGGTTCATGTAAGGATCTGCGTGCATATATCATGATGCAAATTCTAGAATAGACCATGTAACATATAGGGCGATAGGGGTGAAAATAATTGAATAGTGGTCAAACTTAAGGCTAATATTAATATCAAAGGTAAGGGTGTTTATTCAAGTTCAGTTGGTGATAATGGTCTCGGCGCCCTCGTTGAGGAAGAGGAATAGGGGTAAAAGGCTGACTAGAAATGCAAATTTGACTGCTGTTTTGACCTGGGTGAGGGCTCAGTCGGGGCTCGAAGGGGTGGGAGACAGGGTTGTTAGGATTGGATAGACCAGTAAGGAGAAGATGATAACTAGGCTTGATGTTATTATTAATGAGGTAGTGTGCATAGCTGCTACTTGGATTTGCACCAAGAGTTTTTGGTTCCTAAGACCAACGGATGAGCTGTTATCCTTTAGAAGCCTGCGAGTAAGCCTTGGAGTCCAACCAAGGAGGCGAGAAATTAGCAGTTTTCGGTGCCGGCGGGCCTTTCCCGGTGGACAAGAGGATTTTAACCTCCATTTTTAGAATCACAATCTAACGTTTTAAATTAAACTATGTCTACAGCCAGTTCAGCCTCAGATCAGCTCCGGTTTCAGAATAAGGAGGAGGAGGGGAAGGAGGTGAAGTGCTATGATAAGGTGCTCCCGAGTATGAGAGGGGTCAAGGGCTAGGATGTGGGCTGGAAGAGGGCCTCGTTGTGTCATAAGGAACATATATAGAGAATAGCCCGCGGTGATCAGAGTTCCTGCTCCGGTCAGGACAAGGGTTCAAGGGGATCAGTTGAAGAGGGAAGTGATAATCATTAGTTCTCCCATTAGGTTTGGTAGGGGTGGGAGTGCTAAATTTGCAAGGCTTGCGAGGAATCATCAGGCGGTTATTAGCGGGAGAACCATTTGCAGTCCTCGGGCCAGGAGCATTGTTCGGCTGTGTGTTCGCTCATAGTTGGTGTTTGCTAGGCAGAAGAGTGCCGATGAAGTTAGGCCATGTGCAATTATTAGGATTAGTGCTCCTGTGAAGCCTCAGGGGGTTTGAATGAGGATACCTCCTGCAACGAGGCCTATGTGACTGACTGAGGAGTAGGCGATTAGGGACTTAAGATCAGTCTGGCGGAGACAGATTGATCCTGTTATGATAATTCCCCAGAGGGCAAAAATAATAAAGGGGTAGCTTAGCTCTTTGGTTAGAGGTTCTAGCATGATTATCATACGCATCATACCATAGCCCCCTAGTTTTAGAAGTACGGCCGCTAGTACTATTGATCCGGCAACAGGGGCTTCTACATGGGCTTTTGGCAGTCATAGATGTACGCCGTAGAGTGGCATTTTAACCAGGAATGCTAGAAGGCAGGCTGCTCATCATAATTTGTCTGCATAAGTGGTGAGAAGTATTGCGTTCGAGTACTGAAGGGTGAGAAGGGAGAGAGTGCCTGTGTGGTTCTGCAGAATTAATAGTGCGACGAGAAGGGGTAGAGAGCCTGCCAGGGTGTAGAACAAGAAGTAAGTCCCTGCGTTCAATCGTTCTGTTTGGTTACCTCAGCGGGTAATGATGATAAGCGTGGGGATAAGAGTTGCCTCGAATATAACATAAAACATAATGATCTCGGTGGCCCCGAATGCTAGAATAAGGAAGACTTGTAGGGAGGTGAGAAGGGTAATGTAGGTACGTTGTCGATTGACGGGTTCTCCGGCGGTGTGGTTTTGACTAGCTAGGATCATGAGCGGGAGAAGTCAGCATGTTAGAACAAGGAGGGGTGTTGAGAGAGGATCTGTTGCCATATATGGGCTTAGCTGTGACCAACCAGCTTCGGACATGTTTGTCAATCAAGAGAGGCTGGCTACGGCAATAATGAGACTATGGGCTAAGGTGGTTGGTCATAGTCATTTGCTAGGGGCTAGTCAGGTTGTAGGAACAAGCATAAGTGTTGGGATTAGGATTTTTAGCATTGTAGTAAGTTTAAGCTTTGGAGGCGGTCGGTACCGTGTGTTCGGGCAGTGGCTACTAGAAGTGCCAATCCTGCACTTGCTTCACAAGCTGAGAAGGCTAGTAGGAGTATGGGGGTTGTGGAGGCGCTAGTGGAGTCTAGTTGAAGGGCCCATACTGAGAATGCAATAAAAAGGGAGAGCATTATACCTTCTAGGCACAAAAGGGCAGATAGGAGATGAATTCGGTTGAATGCGAGGCCTAGTAACCCAAGAATAAAGGCGGAGGAGAAGGCGAAGAATACTGGGGTCATTAGGCGATTATGGACTTTAACCACAAGTTTTTGAGCCGAAATCAAATGTTTTACTTAGACTAATCACCTATTCAGCCCACTCCAGCCCGCCTTGTAATCATTCATAAATAAGGCCCAGAGTAAGGAGCACAAGTACAGCTGTTGCTCAGAGGAAGGTTGTTAAGGGTTGGGATAATTGATCCCCTCACGGGAGGGGTAGCAGGAGAGCAATTTCAAGGTCAAATAGGAGGAAAAGAATGGCAACTAAGAAGAAACGCATTGAGAAGGGAAGACGTGCTGATCCGAGGGGGTCAAAGCCGCATTCATAAGGGGAGAGCTTTTCCGGGTCTGGGTTTATTAGGGGTAATCAAAAGGACACTACGGCTAGAAGTGCTGATAGAAGAACAGCAATTGTTACAATTGTTGTTATTAGGTTCATTATCTTTCCTTGGATTCTCACCAAGACTGAGTGATTGGAAGTCACTAATACTAATGCTATACTAGAAAGACTAGGATCCTCATCAGTAGATTGATACGTATAGGAAGAGCCATACGACGTCTACAAAGTGTCAGTATCAGGCGGCGGCTTCGAAGCCAAAGTGGTGCTCAGATGTGAAGTGGAATAAAATCTGGCGAAGCAGGCAGACGGCTAGGAATGTGGAGCCGATAATTACATGTAGTCCGTGGAAGCCCGTAGCTACAAAGAATGTAGAGCCGTAAACACCATCTGCAATAGTAAATGGGGCTTCGTAGTACTCCATACCTTGAAGGAAGGTGAAGTAGAACCCTAATAGAATTGTAAGTGTTAGGGATTGAATAGCCTGTGCGCGCTCTCCCTCCATAATGCTGTGGTGGGCTCAGGTTACAGTTACTCCTGATGCAAGGAGAACGGCTGTATTAAGTAGTGGCACTTCGAATGGGTCGAGAGTGGTGATGCCTGTGGGAGGTCAGCAGCCCCCTAGTTCAGGGGTAGGTGCGAGGCTTGAGTGATAGAACGCTCAGAAGAAGCCAAGGAAGAAGAAGACTTCTGAGGTGATAAAGAGGATCATACCATAACGAAGACCTTTTTGTACGGGGGGCGTGTGGTGTCCTTGGAAGGTGCCTTCTCGTACGATGTCTCGTCATCATTGGTACATTGTTAGCAGGAGTAGGGCTGTGCCCATAACCATTAGTGTGGTAGAGTGGAAGTGGAATCAGACAGCGAGACCGGATGTCATCAATAGGGCGGCGACAGCGCCTGTTAGAGGCCAGGGGCTTGGGTCGACTATGTGGTAAGCGTGTGCTTGGTGGGCCATTAGACGTTTTCTTGTAGGTATAGGCTTAGTAGCAATACAAAGACATATGCTTGAATCATGGCAACCGCAACCTCTAGAAGGGTTAGTAGGAAGAGGACTGTCGTGATCAGTAGGGCAACGGCTGGCATGATGCTAGTAAGAACGAAAGCAGCGGTAGAGATTAATTGAATCAGGAGATGTCCGGCAGTCAGGTTAGCAGTGAGCCGTACTCCTAGCGCAAGAGGTCGGATGAATAGGCTAATAGTTTCGATAATAATTAGGACTGGAATAAGGGGCGTTGGGGTACCTTCTGGAAGTAGATGGCCTAATGACTCGGTGGGTTGATTACGCATTCCAATAATTACAGTGGCTAATCACAGTGGAAATGCTAGCCCCAGGTTCAGAGATAGTTGGGTAGTAGGGGTGAACGTGTAAGGAAGGAGTCCGAGCATGTTAAGTGAAATTAAGAATAATAACACTATTGTGAAAAGGGCTGCTCACTTGTGACCTTGTGGTTTAAGTGGCATTAGCAGTTGATAATTGAAACGGCTAATTGCTCATGTCTGAAGTGTAATTTGACGGTTGTGTAGCCATCGGGAACCAGGAGTGTGAAGAAGGAATCACGGGACAATGATAGACACTGCAATAAGCGGAATACCAAGGAATACGGGGCTTATAAATTGTTCAAAGAATCCTACGGGCATGATCAGTTTCAGGGGGTTGTTTTAGGGGTTTCAGCGCTTTGGGCTGTTGGGTCTGCTGGGAAGGTATGTGCTAATACTTTAGGGGGAACTACAGTTAATAAGATTGATCAAGAGAAAATGAAGATAGCAAGTCAGGGAGCGGGATCTAGTTGAGGCATGTCGCTAGGGGTGGTTGGGAGTCACCAATCTTTAGCTTAAAAGGCTAACGCTAGGCCCGGTTTAGCTTCTTAGCGAAGCGTCCTCAAGTATTAGAGATGATCAATTTTCGAAGTGTTCAAGGGGGACTGCTTCAACGACGATAGGCATAAAGCTGTGATTAGCTCCGCAGATTTCGGAGCATTGACCGTAGAAGACTCCTGGTCGTGAGGCAATAAAGGCTGTTTGGTTTAGTCGCCCAGGAACTGCGTCCATTTTAACCCCTAGTGCAGGGACTGCTCATGAGTGAAGTACGTCTTCTGCTGAGACTAGGACTCGAATTGGGGATTCAACAGGGATAACCATTCGGTGGTCAGCTTCGAGTAGTCGGAATTGACCTGGAGTAAGATCTTGTGTAGGTACTATATATGAGTCGAAGCCTAGGTCTTCATAGTCTGTGTATTCGTAGCTTCAGTATCATTGATGGCCTACGGCTTTAATTGTTAGGTGGGGGTCATTAATTTCGTCCATTAGGTAAAGAATTCGTAATGAAGGGAGAGCAATCATGATTAGAATTACTGCAGGAAGGACTGTTCAAATAATTTCAATTTCTTGGGAGTCCAGGAGGAATTTATTTGTGAGCTTGGTTGTAACCATTGCTACAATAATGTAAAGGACAAAGGTGCTAATTAGGAACACGATCATTAGGGCGTGATCGTGGAAATGAAGAAGTTCTTCTATCACGGGGGAAGCTGCATCTTGGAAACCTAGTTGCGAGGGATGTGCCATTAATTACAAGATGCGCGGGGCTTAAACCCACAATTCTGCCTCGACAAGGCAGTGTAATAATCAATTTTACTAGCATCTTATAAAGAAAGTGACAGAGCGGTTATGTGGATGGCTTGAAACTATCCTATGGGGGTTCGACTCCTCCCTTTCTCGTTTTGCGTCCGTAGGTTTGGTTAGCGTGATTGGACTTGGACGAAGGCAGGTTCTTCAAATGTGTGGTAAGGTGGAGGGCAGCCGTGGAGTCATTCTACGTTAGTCATTGTTAATTCAACGGCTCGGACTTCTCGTTTGGCGGCGAATGCCTCTCAAATGATGAATAGGAACATAATGACTGCTACTAGGGAAATAAGGGACCCAATAGAAGAAACTGTATTTCAAAGTGTATAAGCATCTGGGTAGTCAGAGTAACGACGAGGCATTCCCGCTAGCCCTAGGAAGTGTTGTGGGAAGAAGGTTAGGTTAACCCCTACAAACATAACTCCGAAGTGGATTTTTGTTCAAGTGCTGCTTAGTGTGTACCCTGTGAATAATGGGAATCAGTGTACGAAGCCTGCTACGATAGCAAAGACGGCTCCCATTGACAGAACGTAATGGAAGTGTGCAACTACGTAGTATGTATCGTGCAGTACGATGTCTAGAGAAGAATTGGCTAGTACGATGCCTGTTAGGCCTCCTACTGTAAACAGGAAAATAAAGCCTAGTGCTCATAGGAGTGGGGTTTCTCATTTGATTGACCCGCCGTGAAGCGTGGCTAGTCAGCTGAAGACTTTTACTCCTGTAGGGATGGCAATAATCATTGTTGCAGATGTGAAGTATGCTCGAGTATCTACGTCCATACCTACTGTGAACATGTGATGGGCTCACACGATAAATCCTAGTAGGCCGATTGCCAGCATTGCTCAAACCATGCCCATATATCCAAAGGGCTCTTTTTTGCCAGCGTAATATGCGACAATATGTGAGATCATTCCGAAGCCTGGGAGAATTAGAATGTATACTTCGGGATGCCCAAAGAACCAGAATAAGTGCTGGTAAAGAATTGGATCCCCTCCTCCTGATGGGTCGAAGAAGGTTGTATTAAGGTTTCGGTCTGTTAGCAGCATTGTGATGCCTGCAGCTAGGACTGGTAGTGATAGAAGGAGAAGGACAGCTGTAATTAGCACGGATCACACAAATAGAGGTGTTTGATATTGTGAGATTGCGGGAGATTTCATATTAATAATTGTGGTAATGAAGTTAATAGCTCCTAGAATAGAAGAAATACCTGCCAGATGAAGAGAGAAGATGGTAAGGTCAACTGAGGCCCCGGCGTGTGCCAGGTTACCTGCTAGAGGGGGGTAGACAGTTCAACCTGTCCCTGCTCCGGCTTCAACACCTGAAGAGGCGAGTAGTAGGAGGAGAGAAGGGGGTAGGAGCCAGAAGCTCATATTATTCATTCGAGGGAAAGCCATGTCGGGCGCACCGATCATTAGCGGGATCAGTCAGTTACCGAATCCCCCGATCATGATTGGTATTACCATGAAGAAAATTATTACAAAGGCGTGCGCCGTAACAATTACGTTATAAATTTGGTCATCACCCAGGAGGGCCCCAGGTTGGGATAGTTCAGCACGAATAAGAAGGCTTAAAGCAGTTCCTACTATTGCAGCTCAAGCACCGAAGACTAGGTAAAGGGTGCCAATATCTTTGTGATTAGTCGAGAAGAATCATCGTGTTACTGCCACAGGTAAGATGGCTGAGTTTTAAGCGGTGGATTGTAGCCCCACATACAGGGGTTCAATTCCCCTTCTTACCAAGCTCCGAGGTGTTGTACATATCAGATTGCAAATCCGAAGAAGCAGGTTAGGCGCCTGCCGGGGCTTTCCCCGCCTTTTTTCCCGGAAGGCGGGGAAAGGTAGATGAATGCTCGCTGGTTTGGGCGCTTAGCTGTTAACTAAGAACTTGTAGGATCGAGGCCTTCTCATCTAGAAAGGCTATAGCTTAATTAAAGTGTCTGCTTTGCACGCAGGAGATGTGGGATAATGTCCCGCTAGTCTTACAGGCGCTGAGGGAATCTAGCCCCCATCTAAAGATTTGAAGTCTTGCGGTTTCTTCATTAAACCTAAGTGCCTACTGTACCAGTAGGGCAGCGATGGCAGGTGTAAGTGGTAGAAGGAGGATGGTCGCTATTGTGAAGGTAGCAGTAGAGAGAGTGTGTTTAGGGGAGGTCAGGCGCCATGGGGAGGTGCCTGTAATGTTATTAGGAGACATAGTAAGGGTTAGGGAGTAGGACAGTCGAAGGTAGAAGTAAAGGCTAAGTAGTGCTGAAAGGGCAGCTAGGGTTGCTAAAGGTGCAAGATCTTGTTTTGTAAGTTCTTGCAGAATTAGTCATTTGGTCATGAAGCCGGTAAGGGGTGGGAGGCCACCTAGGGAGAGTAGGATAAGAGGGGCGAGGGCTGTGATGGCAGGGCTTTTGGCTCACGAGATACCGACGGCGTTGATAGTTGTTGTCTTGTTCATGTTGAAAATAAGGAAGGCTGAGATAGTTATGACGCTATAGATTAGCAGGGTCAGTAGTGTTAGTGCAAATGAGAATTGGAGTACTACTACCATTCAGCCTAGGTGCGCGATGGAGGAGTAAGCCAGGATCTTACGGACTTGGGTTTGGTTCAAGCCGGCTCACCCCGCTAGCAGGGTAGATGCTACTCCTAAAATAATTAGTAGCTTGGAGTCGGAAGGGGTTACTTGGATTAGGAGGATTAGGGGTGCAAGCTTTTGTCAGGTGGAGACAATTAGTCCGATGGAGAGGTCTAGGCCTTGAAGTACTTCTGGCAGTCAGACGTGCATTGGGGCGAGTCCTAATTTTAGGGCAAGTCCGGTTATGGCCATGGTAGTGGCGTACGTGCTGTCTGACTGTTTAATATCCCATTCACCGGTTAGTCAAGCATTGGAGCATGCAGCAAATAGTAGTAATGCTGCTCCTGTTACTTGAATGAGGAAATACTTAGTAGTAGCTTCAACTGCTCGGGGGTGGTGTCGTCGTGCCATAAGTGGCAGGATGGCAAGGGTATTAATTTCAAGGCCTATTCATGCGACAAGTCAATGTGAGCTGGCGAATGTAACTGTTGTACCGAGGCCTAGGGTGAGTAATAAAAGGGTAAGTATTGCTGGCGCCACGTAGTAAGGGAGGGATTTTAACCCACGTTTTTGGGGTATGGGCCCAAGAGCTTAAGTTAGCTTACCTTACCTGAGAGACATTTTATTAGGAAGTGGTGTAGCGGAAGCACTAAGAGTTTTGATCTCTTCAGGTAGGGTTCAAATCCCTTCTTTCTAAGGAAACGGGGGGACTTTAACCCCCATAATCCACTCTATCAAAGTGGCCCCTAGACTTCGGGCACGTGTCCGGTTTACAGTTGGGGCGGAAGGCCCGCAAATGCAATAGGGAGGGAGAGATGTCAGATGACCAGGGCTAGGGTTAGTGGGAGGAAGTTTTTTCAGATAAGGTGCATGAGCTGGTCATATCGGAAACGGGGGTAGGAGGCCCGCACTCATAGGAACATAATAGAAAGGAGGGCTGCTTTAGTCATTAGGTTGGCGGCTGTCAGTTCTGGGAAAGACGGGATATGCGAAGCCCCTAGGAATAGGGTGGCGGAGAGGGTATTTATTAAAAGAATGTTTGCATATTCTGCTAGGAAGAAGAGGGCGAAAGGCCCTCCGGCATACTCCACATTGAAACCAGAAACAAGTTCTGATTCACCTTCAGTAAGGTCAAAGGGGGCACGGTTTGTTTCTGCGAGGGTAGAGATGTATCATATTGCTGCGAGAGGTCATGCGGGGACTACAAGTCATACGCTTTCCTGGACAACACTGAGCATTTGGAGGGTGAAGCCACCTGTAAAGATAATAACGCAGAGCAGGATTAGTCCTAGGCTTACTTCATAGGAGATGGTTTGTGCAACCGCTCGTAGGGCTCCAATGAGTGCATACTTTGAATTGGATGCTCATCCTGAGCCTAGAATAGAATAGACGGCTAGACTCGAAATTGCTAGAATAAATAGAATGCCTAGATTTAGGTCAGTAACTGGATAGGGGAGGGGTATAGGGGCTCAGAGGGTAAGAGCAAGAGTGAGGGCAAGTATGGGGGCAAGTAGGAAGAGGACAGGTGAGGCGGTAGAGGGCCGTACTGGCTCTTTAATAAAGAGTTTTACACCGTCGGCAATGGGTTGTAGAAGCCCGTAGGGCCCTACAACGTTTGGACCTTTACGCAGTTGTATGTACCCAAGGACTTTCCGTTCCAGAAGGGTAAGGAATGCAACTGCAAGGAGGACTGGGACGATCAAAGTCAAAGGATTAATAAGGTAGGTGAGGATAGCTGAGATCATAGTTAAGAAGAGGACTTGAACCTCTGTGGAAAGGGCTTAGGTCTTTTGCAATGGCCGGACTCTGCCATCTTAACGTGCTTTTATCTCAGGCTGATTGACTTGCTCCCTATTATCTATTTTAGTTGTTTTCAGTAAATTAGGGGAAGGCTTACTTTGAGCATTGGCCCCCTCTTTTCGGTCCTTTCGTACTAGAAAAGGTCGCTCCATAGATAGAAACTGACCTGGATTACTCCGGTCTGAACTCAGATCACGTAGGACTTTAATCGTTGAACAAACGAACCCTTGATAGCTGGTGCACCATCAGGATGTCCCGATCCAACATCGAGGTCGTAAACCCCCTCATCGATATGAACTCTCAGAGGGGATTGCGCTGTTATCCCTGGGGTAACTCGGTCCGTTGATCGGCATTGCCGGATCTTATTGGTCAGAAGTTCTGTTAGTTAGAACTGCGGTTCTTGCTTTTAGGAGAGGTTCTCCCAGTCCACATGGGGGGTGCTTGTTACCCCACGGTCGCCCCAACCAAAGACATAGGGACAGGCTCCGTCTTGTTTTATCCTTTAATTTGGGGTTTTTAACATATGGTCTGTCCTGGCGTCTAAAGCTCCACAGGGTCTTCTCGTCTTATGTTTGCATCCCCGCTTCTGCACGGGGAGATCAATTTCATTGACGGGAAAAAGGAGACAGCTAAGCCCTCGTTATGCCATTCATACAGGTCTCCATTTAAAAGACAAGTGATTGCGCTACCTTCGCACGGTCAGGGTACCGCGGCCGTTAAACATACAGTCACAGGGCAGGCGGGACCTCTTATGTTTTGTTTTACAAGAGGCGATGTTTTTGGTAAACAGGCGAGGCTTTAATTGAGTTTGCCGAGTTCCTTCTTTTTCTTTTGGTCTTTCCTTGTAGGCACACCAGTGTGGGGTTAACGGTTATTAATTGAGTGTTTTTCTTGTTGTCTATTTATTGCTCACTTCCCTCTTTTTTTGGGGCCGTTAATATTCGGTGCGAGTTCGTTCCGACTTACACTTGTGCGAGGAGAGAGTCTTAGCTCTCTTATTACTCATATTAGCATGGTCACTCCCATAGGGGTATGGGGCGGCCCGGTAAGGTTAGGGGGCTGGGATAAGATTATCCGTATAATGGGTGTACTTATGTCCGAGGTTTAACGCTTTCTGACGGGATGGCTGCTCTTAAGCCCACCAAAACATAGTACCTTGTATTAAATATGATCCTTACCCTCCTGGAAAGGTTGTGTCCTGTATCAAAGGGGCTGTACCCCCTTTGATTAACTCCTACGGTTAATTCTTTGGCTGTCGTTATCTAGTGCTCAGTGTCGAGTGGAGAAGCCGTAGGGCTGAACTTCTATTCATTTCCCGGGCAACCAGCTATAACCAAGTTCGGTAGGTCTGTCACCTCTACTCAAAGCTCATCCCACTCTTTTGCCACAGAGACGGGTTTGCCCTACTATCAGGCTGTCTTGGAGTAGCTCACTTGGTTTCGGGGTCTCAAACTAAAGTTCTCTTTGCTTGATATGTACTAGCTAAATCATGATGCAAAAGGTACGAGATCTAATCTCTGCTTTGTTAGGCTTAAACTGATTTATTTCATTTCTCTTTCAGCTTTCCCTTGCGGTACTTTCTCTATTGCTCCTGATCCCTTTTCTGTCGCCCATACTAAGGGGGTAAAATGATTTGTTTATAAGGTGTTAAGTATATTAGGGGTTATTAATGTGATATGTTGCTTTTATTTTAGTGGGCTAGCTGTAAGGCTTCAGGGCAACCCGACTTGCACGGGTGGCTTCTCAGTGTAAGGGAGACGCTTTTCTATCTTAGCTATGCTCTGGTTCTTCCAAGTGCACCTTCCGGTACACTTACTGTGTTACGACTTACCTCCCCTTGATAACGTCCGTGTTGTTAAGTACGGGTTTATTAGACTAAGGTCGGGGAGAGTGACGGGCGATGTGTGCACGCTTAAGAGCCATATTCAGAAGAGCACTCTACTCTCTCCTTACTACTAGATCCACCTTCGGATGCATCTTTCAATGTATCTTTCGTGGTACGCTGAGGCAGCGAATGTAGCCCATTACTTCCCCTTCCATACGCTACACCTCGACCTGACATTGGGGGTATTTACCAGGGGGGCCCACTGTGCATCCTTCAAAGGGTGGACTGGCGACGGAGGTATATAGGCAGAAAGATTACAGGGAAGGGTGAGGTTGAACGGGGATTATCGGTTCTAGTAAACAGGCTCCTCTAGAGGGATCTAAAGCACCGCCAAGTCCTTTGGGTTTTAAGCTAATGCTCGTAGTACCCGGGCGGATATTGTGTGTAATGTCATATCAATGTTGACAGCTAGGCATAGTGGGGTATCTAATCCCAGTTTGTACCCTAGCTTTCGTGGGTTCGGGGCGGGGTAAAGCCACTTTCGTAGTGGGGCTTCAGAGACTTCGATAGCGTACAACAGCTTTGAAGGCATTCGGCTTTATTGTGCAATATTCCTTAACCACCCTTTACGCCGGTGCCTATCAACTTGGGCCTCTCGTATAACCGCGGTGGCTGGCACGAGTTTTACCGGCCCTCTTAGCTTTAACTAAGTCAAGCTTTCACTTATGGCTTAATGTTTATCACTGCTGAGTTCCCTTGGGGGTGTGGCAAAGCGAGGTGTCATGGGCTACGAGAGGGTGTGCCTGATACCGGCTCCAAATCTTCGAGGTGGAAGACGCGGGGGGGCCTTACTCACAGGGGCGCGGATGCTTGCATGTGTAAATCTAGCTAGAGCTGATAGTAAAGTCAGGACCAAGCTTTTGTGCCAGCGGGACCTTTTAAGGGCCAGCTTAACATCTTCAGTGTTATGCTTTATCTTAAGCTACGCCAGC